TTACCCGCTCATTAAAGTCATTAACTCAACTGTTATGACACTACGTATTCTATAGTAAATCACTAAAATTGCTAATCCTATTGAAGATTCTGCTGCAGCAACAGTTAAAATTAATAATGAAAAAATCTGCCCTGTAATGTCATCTAATAAAATTGAAGAAAAAATAAGATTAAAACTCACAGCTAAAAACATCATTTCTAAAGACATTAACATTACTAAAATGTTTTTTTGATTTAAAAATATACCTATAATACTTATTAAAAATAATAAAGTTGATGTATTAATGTAATTAATTTGTTCATACATATTGCTTTTATTACACCTTAGTTTTTTAGTAGGGTAGTAGATATTTACGTTAAATAATCCAGCCGCAGGTTCCCCTACGGCTACCTTGTTACGACTTCACTTCAGTCCTTTTTTCATCTTAAACTATTAATTTTTCAATGAAATAAATTCCCATAGCGTGACGGGCGGTGTGTACAAGACCTAAGAACAAATTCACCGCAACATTCTTATATACGATTACTAGCAATTCCATCTTCATATTTTCGAATTTCAGAAAATAATCCGTACATGATTTTCTTTGAGGTTTAATTATGTTTTTCAACATTACTTCCTTCTGAAAAGATCATTGTAGCACATGAAAGTAGCCCAATTTATTAGGGTCATGAAGACTTGACGTCATCCTCACCTTCCTTTGATATATCTTCAATAGTTTGCATTCTAAAATACATGAGGGTTTTGTCCGTTTATTGGAATAAACCAAACGCTTCACAGCACGGACTGACGACAGCCATGCAACACCTGTATAATATGCAAAAATTGGTAAGATTTCGCGCGTATTGTCGATTTAAACCACATGCTCCACTGCTTGTGTAGGTCCCCGTCAATTCCTTTGAGTTTTAGCCTTGCGGCCGTAGTTCCCAGGCGGAGTGTTTTAGCCTTAGCTTAACCTCATAATTTTAAACCATAAGGTTAACACTCATTGTTCAGGGCATGGACTACAGGGGTATCTAATCCCTTTTGCTACCCATGCTTTAATATCTCAATGTCAGTTTTAATTTAGATTATTGCTTTCGCTGTTGAGATTCTTTTAAATATCAATACATTTTACTGTTCCGTTTAAAGTTCTATAATCTTCGCTTAAACTCAAGAATATTAGTTTATTAATTATTTTTAACATGAAATTTAAAATTTAAATCAAAAATTAATATTCAACCTACGTATGCTTTACGCCCAATTAATTTGAATAACGTCTGCCCTTCTCGTTTTACCGCGGCTGCTGGCACGAAATTAGCCAGGACTTTTTCGAGTAATCATTATTTGTACACTAAAATATGTTTTACAGTTAATTACCTTATTCACATATTTGATTTAGCTGGGTCAAGCTTTCGCCCATTGCCCAATATTCCCCACTGCTGCCTTTTATAAAGTCTGGACCGTTTTTCAATTCCAATGTGGTTGTTCATCCTCGCAGACCAACTAAAGATCATAAGCTTGGTAGACTTTAATTACCAACAACTTAATCTTGCATAGACTTTTTTAGAGCGGGTTTAACCTTTTCATACATTGCGTAATTATTCTAAAATCAATTTCTATGTGTTACTCACCCGTGCGCCAATTCATATTTTAACTTGCATGTGTTAGGCTAATCAATAACGTTCATTCTGAGCTAGGATCAAACTCTTTTATTTAGGTTATAAATTTTAATATTTTCTTACTACCCTATAATATTTTGTGATAACTTTTGTAAAATCAAGATTGTAAAGTACGAACAGTTGCTGTTTCTAAGTTTGCGGTAACTTTAGAGTTTAATTTAAGTTTGTAGGATTCTTTAAAATTTCTGATTAAAGCATAATTTAAGAAAAATTGATGTGACTTAATCATGATTCTAGCTTTATTTTTCATTGTTAATGCTAAATTTTATTTTACGGGGATAGGATTTGAACCTATAATTTTAGAACATGAACCTAATGAGTTACCAATTACTCTACCCCGTTTTACTCCCAGTGAGATTTGAACTCACATTTATACTACGAAAAAGTACTGCCTTAACCATTTAAACGATAGGAGCAAAAAACCATTGTTATTTCTTTTTGCCGTATTTTGATCGAGCAGATTTTCGGTTTTTTACAGACATCAAATCATATTTACCACGTATAAAATGATAAAAAACCCCTGGTAAATCTTTGACACGACCACCACGAACTAATACTAAAGAGTGTTCTTGTAAAGAATGCCCTTCTCCAGGAATATAACCTATCACGGATTTCCCTGAAGTTAATTGAACTTTAGCAACTTTACGTTCAGCAGAATTAGGTTTTTTAGGATTTATAGTGTACACACGAATACAAACCCCCTTTTTTTGAGGGTTTTTAGTTAATGCAATTGAACGTTTTTTAATTTTTGATTTAATGCGGGCTTTATTCAATAACTGTTTTAAAGTTGGCATAAGTTTGTGCTATTATTTGATTTGTTACTTTTAAACATAAGGAAAAATAAAGGAATTCAAAAAGTAGAAAGAATAAAATAAAGATTAAAGTTTGAAAAATTATATCTGAAGGTAATAGAAGACACAAAATAACTACAATGCAAAATAAAATTACCTTTCGATAATTTGCTATCAAGTAGTATTTTAAACTGAGGGTTCAAAAAAGGTTTGAGAAAATTAGACAAAATGTAATATTTAACATTATGAAATTAACTAAATATTGAAATTCCACTACCCAAACTATGTATTTTAAGAGATTTAACTGAATATCTAAGGTTAATAAAGCTTCTAACCGATCAGTACCAGTAGGTTTTAATTCAATTAATAATTGTAGTATATTCGGCAAAATTTCAAAGTAGTTTAAAGCTCATGAAAAACCACTAATAAAAAAAAATTGTTTGAAAGTAAAGTTGATATAGTAAAGTTGATATATATATCAACTTGGTTTAAAAAATTGATTTAAATGAAAAATTATAAAGGGTCACAAAGTTAAAAAAGAGATTGAAGAGATTAGAAATCATAATAATTCTATTAAATCAGTTATTTCTACCACCGTAAATTTTTTACCAAAATAAATAAATGGGATTATTTCAATCAAGATTATTGTCTCAAATTTGTTTACAATAATTGATACCGTGAGCATTAAACTTATAAAAACATAACAAATTCTATAAAAAAACTCATTTGAGTAAACATCGATTGGGGACATTAGTATTAATTTAACCACATAATTGTGAGTGTATTAGGATTCGAACCTAAGATCTGTAAATTAAAAGTTTAATGCTTTATCCAGTTAAGCTATACACCCGCATCTTCTTCAACTGTGTTTGGAAAGATTTGAACTTCCACTCTCTAAATTCGTAGTTTAATGCTTTATCCAGTTAAGCTACAAACACAATGAGTAATAATGGATTTGAACCATTAACCTTTTCAATGTAAACGAAATGCTCTACCACTTGAGCTAATTACCCCGACTTCCTGAGCAGGATTTGAACCTACAATCTAGTAGTTAACAGCTACTCGCTTTAACCATTTAGCTATCAGGAACACCTCTCCTTCTATAGTGGTTTTTTATTCATCGGTTCGGTTTAAAAATTTTTAAACCGAACCGATGAATAAAAAACCACTATAGAAGGGGGTGTAGTTTAAATGGTAAAACGTATGTTTTGCATACATAAAATCATCGGTTCGAATCCGGTTATCTCCAGAATTAATAACAAGATGTTTTATCTACCAAATACTAAGTTTTATACAAGTTTTATACAAGTTTTTGATCAATTTGATAAAAAACTAATTGTTCCAAAACAGAAATCTTATGGTTCAAATTCTTTGGAACTGCATAGATTAAAAGACTCTGTTTTTAGTCTTGAAACTTTGGTGCTAACCCTTTTTTTAGAGCTGTTAACTAACCAACGAGTTTTGGTTGTACTTAAAAACTACAACCCGAATTATAGTTTGGACTTAAGGAAACACCACCTATTTCTGATTTTAGATTGATTCTCAAACTTGGCGTTAATAAAATCTTTTGATTTAGCGGAAATTAATCTTTTAAATCAACCTTTAAGCCAACTTTTACTTTCAACATCTACGATTATTGATACATATCAAATAGCAAAATTAACCAAGGTAGTAGCGTTGGTTGATAAACGTACATAATTACTCTATGTCAAACAAGGAGAATAGCTTAATTTGGTAGAGCTCTGGTTTTCAAAACCAAGGGTTGAGGGTTCGATTCCTTCTTCTCCTGATCAAAATAAAACAATATGTCTAAATATACTTTTATCCCAAGCCCGTTAGAACAGTTTGAAATTGTTACTCTTTTACCTATATCAATCGCAGGTGTTAATTTATCATTAACTAACTCATCAATTTTTATGATTTTAACATTTAGCCTCTCTTTATTTTGACTTAGTTTGAGTTTTTACAAAGGGAGCTTAGTACCCACTAGTTGACAATTAACGAAAGAATCTTTTTATGAGGTAACAGCAAATATGTTGCGCGAAAATCTTGGTGCTAAAGGAGAGCTATATTTCCCCTTCGTTTTTAGTTTACATTTATTTTTACTGTTTTGTAATTTAATTGGGATGGTGCCTTACAGTTTTACAGTTACAAGTCATATTATATTTACTTTTAGTTTAGCTCTTTCAATTTTCATTGGTGTAAACATAATAGGAATTCAAACTCACGGCATAAAATTTTTTTCGTTGTTTTTACCTAGAGGGGTACCTTTAATCATTGTACCTTTAATCATTACAATTGAATTACTTTCTTATACAGTTAAAGTTTTTACATTGTCAATTCGATTATTTGCTAATATGACATCAGGCCATACTTTATTAAAGATTATTGCTGGATTTGCATGGACTATGCTTTCAGCTGGCGGTTTATTAGCTATATTTCATGTTATTCCTTTAGGACTTCTTGTAGCTTTAACTGGATTAGAATTAGCAATTGCCGCCCTTCAAGCTTATGTTTTCACTTTATTAACTTGTATTTATTTAAATGATGTTCTAGATTTACATTAAAATGCCACAATTAGATTATATAATTATATTTCCACAAATCTTTTGATTGTTCTTAATCTTTACTGTATTTTATATTTCATTAACCCATTTTTTCCTCCCTAAATTTTTGAAATCTTTGAAGGCTCGAAAAGAAATAATTAAAGCCAATGAAGCAGAAGCTTTATCATTGATTAAAAAATCAACGGATAACCAAACTAAATTAAACCTTTTACTTTCTAACTATTTAAGTGATATAAAAAGAATTTTTTCAGTAAGTCCTACTTTAAGTATTTCCGATACCAAAAGTTTGAATAATAAAAAGGCAGACGAGTTAATAAGTATAATGATTAAAAATTCGGCACTATTTTGTGATTCTCAAATTTTAGATTCAATTAGCATTAACGTCAAGTCTGTTTATTCAAAATAACTAACATCAATGTATATTACAATAATTTGATTACCTTTATTAGGTTCTTTAATCTCTGGGTTTGGTGGTCGTTGATTAGGTCGTTACGGAGCAAGCATTTTTTCAACAACTTGCGTAATAAGTTCTTTTATTTTGTCTTTACTGATTTTTTATGAGGTAGGATTTTGTGGTATTACCTGTCAATTCTCTTTATTACCTTGAATTAATGCAGAAGTTTTATTAGTACGATGAGGATTTCTATTTGATTCAGTAACCGCAGTGATGTTAGTTGTAATTACTTCAATTTCAAGTTTAGTACATTTATATTCCATTAGTTATATGGAAACTGACCCCCATTGCCCTAGATTTATGGCTTATTTAGAGGTCTTTACGTTTTTTATGCTTGTTCTAGTTACAGCCGACAATATATTACAGATGTTTCTTGGTTGAGAAGGTGTTGGTTTAGCGTCTTATTTACTGATAAACTTTTGATTCACTCGTTTAGCAGCAAATCAATCTGCGATAAAAGCGTTAGTTGTGAATAGAGTCGGTGATTTTGGGTTGGGTCTTGCTATATTTACTATTTTTTACACATTTAGTTCTGTTGAGTATTTAACAATTTTTTCAGTAACTCCATTTTTTCAGGATTACTATTTTTCTTTTTTACAGTTTAAAATTAATAGCATAACTGTAATAGGGCTTTTATTATTTATAGGCGCCCTTGGAAAATCAGCACAGCTAGGTTTACACACATGACTTCCAGACGCAATGGAAGGGCCAACTCCTGTCTCGGCATTGATCCATGCTGCTACTATGGTAACTGCAGGGGTCTTTTTAATTGTTCGGTTTTCTCCATTAATGGAATATTCGATATTTGTGTTACAAATTTTAGTTATTTTTGGAGCACTAACAGCTTTTTTTGCTGCTATGGTAGGTGTATTTCAAAATGATTTAAAAAGAGTTATCGCGTATTCAACTTGTAGTCAATTAGGCTACATGGTATTTGCTTGTGGTTTGTCATGTTACAACGTAAGTATGTTTCATTTAACAAATCATGCTTTTTTTAAAGCTTTACTTTTTTTAAGCGCAGGTTCGGTTATTCACGCAGTTTCTGACGAACAGGATATGAGAAGAATGGGATCTTTGAAGAAGTTTTTACCTTTAACTTATTCTGTTATGTTGATAGGTTCGTTGGCTTTGGCCGGCTTCCCTTTCCTAGCAGGTTTTTACTCAAAAGATTTTATTATAGAAATAGCGCAAGCGCTAACAAATTCTAACTTAAATATTGCTTTTAGTGGTTTAGCTTGTTGATTAGGAAGTTTAGCTGTTTTTTTTACAGCTTTTTATTCCTTCCGTTTACTTTATCTAACATTTATAAATAATTGTAATATGAATAGGGTCAATGTTAACACCACCTATGAATCGAATTTATTAATATTAATACCATTAATATTTTTGGCTCTTGGAAGTGTGTTCGTAGGGTATTTTTGCAAAGATTTTTTTATAGGCTTCGGAACAGATTTTTGAAAAGTCTCTATTTTTAATTTACCTGTACATTCTAATCAAATTGAGGCAGAGTATCTACAAACTAAAATTAAATGGCTGCCTTTTTTTCTAAGTGTACTTGGTATAATATTAGCTTCATTTTTAAATATTTCTTCATATAGATGATACAAAAAAGTAAAAACTGTCAGTTTTTTCGCGTTTTTAATAAACAAGAAATGGTATTGAGATTCTTTGTATAATAAATTTTTAATTAGACCTGTTCTCAATTTCGGGTATAGTGTTTCTTTCAAAAATTTAGATCGTGGGTTTATTGAAATAGTAGGTCCTTATGGTTTGATAAAAATAATCCCATCTTGAGCAGGTACGTTAAAGCATATACAAACAGGTCAAATAACGCATTATTTATTTTTTACAATATTAGGACTTTGTTTTTTTTTAATTATTTTATTTTTTCCTTTGACAAATTATGCAATAATTTCCTTACCATTCGTTTTATATATAGTATTATTATTTTTTATTTAACTTAGAGTCTATAGCTTAAAGGTTAGAGCGTACGCGTGTGACACGTTAGTACTGAAACTATAAAATAGAAAGTGCTTGATAATAAATTAGTTTTTTTAGATAAGTGAAAATCTTATCATTCTTAATCCGAATGTGTAGTTAATTTATAATTTATTAAAATTAAAGCTAAATTTAATAAAAGGTTTAAGGATACGAACAGAAATTTACTGAAAACATCGTAACTCTAATTTAGGAAAAACATAAACTAAAGAGCGTATATTTAGTTGGGTTAAACAGTTTTCTTTGGTGTAAAGTAAAATCCTAAAAAGTCTTAAAAATAAAAAAACTGAAACGTGTATTAAGGAAGAGTGTTTAAGCAAAAGCTTTCTTGTAATGTAGAAAGATAAGCTCTCAACATCTACGAAAAATTCGTTGGAGCTGTATGACAGGAAACTGTCCTGTACAGTTTTAGACAGAGGTAAAATCTATCGACTGTAACTTGATAAGCGTAAGGTTGATTGTTCGAATCAATCTAGACTCAAAAAATTTATGTAAATGACCACAGAATTATTTAATCCTTTATTACTTACTTCTCTAACCCCTTTTTGCGGCGTAATAATTCTACATTTTATCCCTTCTATGAATATCCATTTATGCCGATTGGTTGGATTATATACTTCTTGTTTAACATTTATCTTCTCTCTCTTTATTTGAGTTGGATTTGATTCAAATACTTCTTTGTTTCAATTTGTGTGCACAGTTAATTGATTACAGGAATGAAATATTTACTATACGGTTGGTGTTGATGGGATTTCATTGTTTTTTATTCTTTTAACAACTTTTCTTACAATTGTTTGCATTTTAGTTAGTTGAAATTCTGTACAAACTTTAGTAAAGGAATACTTAATATGCTTTTTAATACTAGAATTTTGCCTTATTCAAGTTTTTAGTGTTTTAGATTTGTTGTTTTTTTATATTTTTTTTGAAAGCGTATTGATTCCGATGTTTTTAATTGTAGGGGTGTGGGGATCACGCTTAAGAAAAATACGAGCAGCTTATCAGCTTTTTCTATATACTTTAATGGGATCTTTGTTAATGTTGTTAGGTTTAGTCTGCGTATATTTCCAAACAGGAACAACTGATATTCAACTATTATGACAAGCCCAATTTTCAGAGTTTAGGCAATTAATCTTGTGATTAGCATTTTTCGCAAGTTTTGCAGTTAAGATACCTATGATTCCATTCCATATTTGATTACCAGAAGCTCACGCTGAAGCACCAACAGCAGGTTCCGTTATTTTGGCCGGTATCTTATTAAAAATAGGTGGTTTCGGATTCTTGCGTTTTTCTTTACCGTTATTCCCCTCCGCCTCAATTTTTTTCACACCTTTTGTGTTTTCACTGAGTTTAATAGCGGTAGTTTATGCTTCATTAACTACATTACGGCAAGTTGATTTAAAGAAAATCATTGCTTACTCTTCTGTTTCACACATGGGTTTTGTAACTGTTGGAATTTTTTCACTCACTTTTCAAGGAATTGAGGGTAGCTTATTACTTATGGTTAGCCATGGTCTGATTTCTAGTGCTCTTTTTCTATGTATAGGTATTCTTTACGATCGACATAAAACTAGAATCATAAAATATTACACCGGTTTAATTCAAGTGATGCCTATTTTTGGAACATTTTTTCTTTTTTTCTCCTTTGCTAATTTAGGGTTTCCTGGAACAAGTAGTTTTATAGGAGAATTTTTAGTTTTATTTGGAGTTTTTCAATCAAGTATACTCGTAACAATCTTAGCTAGTCTAGGTATGATTTTAGGAGCTGCTTATTCTATTTGATTACTTAATAGAATTATATTTGGAGTATTAAAAACTCAATATTTCTCGTTTTTTCAGGATATTTCTCGTAGAGAATTTTGAATTTTAGCCCCTCTTGTTTTACTAATTCTATGGGTAGGTTTACATCCAAATTCTTTATTAAATGAACTTCATTTTTCTACAATGAATTTAATAGAGCAGCTAAAAATATAAAATGTTACAAAAATTTAATTGGTTTGGTTTACGTTGAGGAGCTTTCATTGTTATTGGAAGTTTATTAATTGATATTGAATTTTTGATAATAAACGTGAGCCTTTTTTTAATCCATATAAATTTAGGTTTGAAAACAATAGCAAAGGATTACGTTCATCTTGAAAAAATACATTTAATATTCTCAACAATGATAAAAATAACTTACATTGAATTAATCCGTTACTCGATAGAATTATTTATATAAAATTTGACCGCTATGACTTATATACTATACGATTTATATTCAATACTTTTAGAAATTTACATATTAGTAAGTGTGGTTATCGTATTAATTTACGGAGTGTTTTTTAGCTCGTCTGTTAGTTTAGGGTTTCCAATTTTAAGTATAAATTTAGGAAAGCTTGCAATACAAATTCTTTTATTTGGGTTATATTTAGCAATTTCTCAAGAGATCCTAAATTTGATAAGTTGAAATAACTTTTTTATTTTTGATAATTTTAGTTATGGTGCACAAATTATCATATTATTATCTGTAATTAGTTGATTTTTTTTAACTTTTTTGTACTCTACTCAACAAAAAGTTACGTCATTTGAATTTTGAATTTTAATTCTGTTAGCAGTTATTTCTATGTTATTTATAGTAAGATCGTATGATTTGTTAAGTATATATTTAACCTTGGAATTGCAAGCTCTTATTTTCTATGTGTTAGCTAGTTTTAAACGCACTTCAGAGTTTTCTACGGAAGCAGGATTAAAATATTTTGTTTTAGGGGCTTTTGCTTCCGCACTTTTGTTATTTGGCTTTTCGTTAATTTATGGTCTAACGGGTGTAACTAATTTAAATGATTTCTCGAAACTATTTACAGGATTTATTACAGGTGATTTTATAATATCGAGCGGTATTAAAACAGGCTTAGCTTTTGTAATTATAGCCTTATTATTTAAAATCAGTGCCAGCCCATTTCATATGTGGGCTCCTGATGTATATGAAGGGTCAATGATTACAGTTACCGCCTTTTTTTCAAGTATACCTAAATTAGGTGCTTTTTCAGTGCTTTTTCGACTTTTATTTTTTGCGTTTCACGATTGAATAAGTTGATGAAGTCTGATTATTTTACCATGTATTTTATTATCATTATTAATAGGTACATTAGGCGCGTTTACCCAAGTAAAATGAAAACGTTTTATGGCTTACAGTTCAATAAATCATGTGGGTTTTTTACTCCTTGGACTTATAACAGGAACCGCAGCGGGTATTTTTAGCGTGTTATTCTATTTTTTAGTGTATATAATAACATCATTGGGAACCTTTGGTTTTATTATGAGTCTGAAACAATATAAATTTCCAAAAATATACCAAGCACGTTATTTGGAAAATGCAGCCATGTTATCTACTACTAATCCTGCATTAGCTTTTGTAGTTTTAATTTTTTTATTTTCGATGGCAGGGATACCTCCTTTAGCAGGTTTTTTCTCAAAATTATTTGTACTGTTGATTATTATTCAAAACAATAATATTGGGGTTAGCATAATTGCAATTATTATGAGTTGTGTAGCATGTTTTTATTACATCCGTTTAATAAAATCTGTTTATTTTGATAGGAAAATACATTGGCCAATTTTGTTTAAAGTGGATAAATCAACTTCATTAATTATGGGTTTATCTATAATGTTATTAGTTGGTCTATGTTTGGATCTGGAGTTGATAACAGCTATTTCAACTTTCATGTCAATAATATAATAACTTAAAATTAAGATGATCTTTATCCTCGTAACTCTATTAAAAATTATTTCTTTAATTTTACCATTACTTATTGCAGTTGCTTACATGACATTAGCTGAGAGAAAGGTTATGGCCGCAATGCAACGAAGAAAAGGACCTAATGTTGTTGGAATATTTGGAATGTTACAACCATTAGCAGATGGTCTTAAATTATTTGTAAAAGAAACTGTTTTACCTTCTAGCGCTAATACTAGTATTTTTATATTGGCTCCGATTATAACATTTTTATTAGCCTTAATTTCTTGATGCGTTTTACCTTTAGGTGAAGGGTTAGTATATTCTGATATAAATGTTGGGGTCTTGTATATATTAGCAATGTCGTCTTTAGGTGTATACGGAATTATTATTTCAGGTTGATCAAGTAATTCAAAATATGCCTTTTTAGGAGCGTTACGTTCAGCAGCCCAAATGGTATCTTATGAGGTTTCTATTGGTTTAATTTTAATTAATGTTTTACTATGTTCGGGTTCTCTAAATTTAACAGAAATTGTATTAGCGCAGCAATCTATTTGGTATGTAATCCCTTTATTCCCTATTTTTATAATGTTTTATATTTCCATTTTAGCTGAGACGAATAGAGCTCCGTTTGATCTACCTGAAGCAGAAGCAGAATTAGTAGCTGGTTACAATGTTGAATATTCTGCTATGGGATTTGCTCTATTTTTTTTAGGTGAGTACGCAAATATGATATTAATGTGTAGTCTAGCAGTTATTTTATTTCTAGGTGGATGGTTACCTCCAATTAATTTAGTGTTATTTTATTGATTACCTCCAACAATTTGGTTTGGTTTGAAAACTACTTTACTACTTTTCGGATTTATTTGAGTACGCTCGTCTTTTCCGAGATACAGATATGATCAATTGATGAGGGTTGGTTGAAAAGTCTTTCTACCTTTAGCCTTGGGTTGAGTATTCTTTATAGGTGGTATTTTATTAAGCTTTAATTGACTATTTTAATAGAAAACTATGAAATTAATTTTTAGCGAATATTCAGTGATTTTAATCTTTATCGGATTAGCATTTTTATTGTCTTCGGCAATATTTATTCTTTCTTATATAGTTACCCCACAAAAAGCTGATCAAGAAAAGGTGAGTGCTTACGAATGTGGGTTTAATCCTTTTGAAGATGCAAGAACCACTTTTGACATTAGATTTTATTTGGTAGCTATCTTGTTCTTAATTTTCGATTTGGAGGTAAGCTTCTTATTTCCTTGATCTCTAACTTTAAGTGATTTACCTCCGTTTGGATTTTGAAGTATGATTCTTTTTTTGATTATCTTAACAATAGGTTTTATATACGAATGATATAAAGGTGCTTTAGAATGAGAATAAATATCTCTATTTTAACTTAAAAAGTGAGGCTAAGTAAGTACTTGATCCCTTTTCGAACTCAAAAGTAAATTCATCTTTGCTAAAAGTACTATTAATTATGGAAGTTTTAGTCGGTTAAAATAAATTGATTACAAAAAAATGTTACCAATTAAATCAAAATCTCTTGTATTAAAAATTCTTTTTACTTCAACAAATATTTTATATTGTTTGGCGAATATTCAAGGAAATGTAATTTTTTGAACCTCTGCGGGAACTCAAAAAATAAAAGGTACAAAAAAAATAACCTCAACTGCTATCGAAGCAATTTTAAACCAACTTTTTAAAAAAGCAAAAGCATTAGGTTATAGTTATTTACATATTCAATTAAAAGGTTTTAACAAAAATAAAAAATTTATTTTAAAATTTTTCAAACAAACTAAATTAGAAATCCTTTCTATTTCTGATCAGACTTCTTTACCTCATAATGGGTGTAAAATCCGAAAGGTAAAGAGGATTTAAACAGTGAAATAGTTCAATCTGGTTAGAACGTTGGAATCATAATCCAAAAGTTATAGGTTCAAATCCTATTTTCACTAAGGGCTAGGTGGCAGAATGGTTCATGCAAAAGATTGCAAATCTTATAATATTGGTTCAATTCCGATTCTAGCTTTATTCGAGAGGCTTATAATTTATAAATATAAAATAAAAATATGAACGTTACTCTTCAAAGTGCAAAAATGATCGGTGCAGGTTTAGCTACAATTGGTCTAACAGGTGTTGGTGCAGGTGTTGGTATTGTATTTGGCTCATTAGTAATGGCTTACGCAAGAAATCCTTCTTTAAAACAACAATTATTTGGGTATACAATTTTAGGTTTTGCGTTAACAGAGGCTGTAGCTTTATTCGCCTTAATGATGGCATTTTTAATTTTATTTACTTAATTTATTTATAGGGTATAACGAAATGGTTATCGTGTTTGCTTTGGGAGCAGAAAGTTACAGGTTCGAATCCTGTTACCCTAACTTAGGATGAATGGCTGAGTGGTTGAAAGCATCAATTTTGAAAATTGACATAAATAATGTTTATCGTAGGTTCAAATCCTACTTCATCTAATATGTCTAGATAGCTCAGTAGGTAGAGCATAGGATTGAAGATTCTTGAGTCATGGGTTCGAATCCCATTCTGGACAATACAATTTTAAATATATGCTTCAATACTTCTTATCTTTGAACCGCCCTTTATCTCCACATTTAACAATATATACACCTCAATCTTCGTCTTTGTCATCAATTTGACATAGACTTTCAGGAATTTTTATGGTAGTTCTGCTAATCTTAGAATTAAATTTTATCAAGTCAGCATTTTCTTGCGAACCTCAAAAATGAGTTTTAATCGTAGAATCTGTTTTAATTTACGAAGTTAAAAAAAGCGTATTAATTTTAAGCACATCAATTTTTCTTTATCATTTAATGAGCGGGTTGAGATATTTAATCTGAGATTTAGGACTTTTTTTATATCAGTATTTTTCAACCGTTTTTATAACATTTATAAGTTTTGGTTTAGTTCTCTTTTTATTTTTTAATTTAATAAATTAATATGTTTTTAACTAAAAACTCTTACAAGCTAAATTTGGTATCCCAATCCTTAGACTCTCAACGGTACGTAAGGATATATCGTTGAATTCCACATCGTCAACAAAAACCATGATTTAATATTTACCCTATTTCAACTAAAAACTGCGGCCCTATGATTTTAGATGCGTTATTTCAAATTAAAAATATACAAGATTCTTCTCTTAGTTTTAGACGATCATGTCGGGAAGGTATATGTGGTAGCTGCTCAATGAATATAAACGGAATAAATTCACTAGCGTGCTTAAAATCTTTGAGTCAAGAAGGTAAATTTATTACAATCTATCCGTTGCCTCATATGTACGTTATAAAAGATTTAGTAGTAGACTTAACAAATTTTTACTCTCAATATAAATTAATTAAACCTTGGTTAGTAAATAGTTTTGCATCAAAAAAAGAGCAGTTGCAATCAAAAAAAGATAGGTTGGAGCTTGATGGCTTATATGAATGTATTTTATGTGCTTGTTGCTCAGCAAGCTGCCCTAGTTATTGGTGGAACCAAGATACATATTTAGGCCCTGCAATTTTATTACAAGCATACAGATGAATTGTTGATTCTCGAGATAACAGTACTAATTATAGGCTTAATTTTTTAAATCATAAAATTCGGTTGTTTCGTTGCCATACAATTATGAATTGCAGTAAAGCTTGTCCTAAAAATTTAAATCCAGGTAAAGCTATTGTTAATATAAAACAGACAATTTTACATAATTAGGCGAAGAATGGGATTCGAACCCACGATCTATAGATTCACAATCTAGTGCTTAACCTCCCAGCTCTCCTCGCCTTAGCGAAAATAACTCAAATGGTAGAGTATAATCTTGCCAAGATTAAAGTTGAGGGTTCGAATCCCTTTTTTCGCTTAAACTTCTTAAATTATTATGACTACAGAAACTTTTTTATTTTTTATTTTTTCATTTTTCGCTTTAGCTTCATCTTTAATGGTAATAACCTCAAAAAATGCAGTTCACTCGGTATTATTTCTAATTTTAGTATTTTGTAATATAGCGGGTTTACTTCTATTATTGGGTGCGGAATTTCTATCATTTATGTTGCTTATAGTTTATGTTGGAGCAATCGCAGTACTTTTTTTATTTGTTGTAATGATGTTAAATGTTAAAGTAAATAATTTAAATTTAAATTCTATTTCATTAATTCCTTTAGGTATAGTTATTTTTAGCGCGTTATTTTACCAATTTAATTTGACTATCAAGGAATTTTATATTTATAAATCAGCGTATCAACAATCAATAATAATATCTTGATTAACCGAAGAAAATTCCTTATCTAACATTAAAGTTATTGGGAATGTACTTTACACTAATTACAGCATACTATTTTTACTATCCAGTTTAATATTACTAATAGCTATGGTTGGAGCAATAGTTTTAACAATGCATCAACGAACCGATGCAAAAAAACAAATCATTGAAAATCAACTTCTTAGAAATTCAATAGGAGTAGTTAAATTTATTACTTTACGAAAATAAACGGATATGATGAAATTGGTAGACGTCTTAGATTTAGATTCTAAGGACTTTAAAGTCATGAGGGTTCGAATCCCTCTATCCGTACGCTTAATATTCAAAGAACAGATGTGTAAAGTTTACACATCTGTTCTTTGAATATTAAACTCAAGTAAAAAACGTTCTATTTTACCCAACATAGGTAAAATAAACAAAAAATAAACAAAATAATAAACACTTGCAATTTGACCAATTAAAACATAAGGCTCTTCTACAGGCACTCCACCAATTCACCCTAACATAACACAACAACTAATCATTGTTCAGTAAAGAAACTTATAAATAGGTCTAAACCTTGAACTTCTAATTTCGGTACTATGTATTCATGGTAAAAAAGCTAAAATTAAAATTGCGGCAATCATAGCAATAACGCCACCAAGTTTGTGGGGGATGCTTCTTAGTATTGCATAAAATGGTAAAAAATATCACTCAGGTACGATATGTGCGGGAGTAACCATTGGATTAGCTTCAATATAATTATCCGCATGGCCAAGTACATTGGGTGAAAAATAAACGAACATAGAAAAAACAATTAAAAGAATAATTAACCCTAAAAAATCTTTTACAATAAAATAAGGAAACATAGCAACCTTATCTACGTTTGAATCAATACCTAAAGGATTTCCTGACCCGTCTTGATGCAAAACTGCTAAATGAATCAATGAAAAAGCGGCAATTACAAAAGGAAGTAAGTAATGAAGACTAAAAAAACGATTTAATGTTGCGTTATCTACAGAAAAACCTCCTCATAATCAAGTTACAATGTAGTCACCTATAAAAGGGATTGCCGATGCCAAATTAGTTATCACAGTCGCGCCCCATAAACTCATCTGACCTCAAGGTAAAATATAGCCCATAAATGCAGTACCCATCATTAAAAAGAAGATAATAACACCAAAGACTCAAACTCATTGACGTGGTTGAGTATAAGATCCAAAATAAAGCCCTCGGAATATATGAGCATAAACAACAATAAAAAACATTGATGCGCCATTTGCATGAATGTAACGTAATAATCACCCATAATTAACATCTCGCATAATATGCTCTACACTTGCGAAAGCTAAATCAACATGTGGTGTATAATGCATAGCCAAAAAAATACCGGTTAAAATTTGAACAATTAAACACATTGCGGAAAGAAATCCAAAATTTCATGCGTAATGAATATTTATTGGGGTTGGATAATCGATTAAATGGTTGTTAATGATAGAAATTAATGGACGTTTGACTAGACGCATAGATTTTATTTATATAAAGTTTTGTTTTGAGATAATGCAAGTACTCGCTACTGGACTTGAACCAGTAACCTAGTTAGGAACGGATTTTAAATCCATCGTGTTTACCTATTTTCACCAAGCGAGCTTAATCATCTGGTGTAAAAGGATTCGAACCTTTACATGATGACATCAAAAGTCATTGCCTTACCTTTTGGCTATACACCATGGAAATTATAGCGGATAACGGGATTCGAACCCGTAAATTTAGTTTGGAAAACTAATGAAATTACCTATTTTTCTATATCCGCTTTTAAATAGCCTCGAAGTATTCCCTTAGAGTAATTTTATAAATACATTTTCATGTACCTAATTGAAAATTTTTAAGATAATACCGATTTAAATTTGTAATTTTACTCAATTTTTTAACAATTAATAAAGCCAATAATTTTGAAGTTTGTTTCTCTAGACGTTGGATAAAAATCAATTTTTTTTTATACGATTTTTGATAATTACCTAATGTAAATTCTTTTAGTTTTAACACAAAAAAAGTGTTTAGCTTCGTAAAATAAGATCTCAAATTACAAAAATTATCAGTTAAAGATTTAACTTCTTGTTGGGTATTTAATTCTAATTTTAATGAAACTAATGTATAATCAAATGATGACTGAATCAATTTCTGTATATCTAATGCTTTAGAATTTAGATCAGATTGTATTGAAGTTTTAAGTTTATTATAAACCAATCAAGTAAAAACTATAAAGCAAAGTAAAATTAATGATTCCTCATTTAACAACAAAAGATTTTGTGAGATTAGTATTAGTAAAGTTAGAATAGATATAGTAATATTAAACATAGTTTAAAGCCCTCCTCATCAATAAATTGATACAAATAAAAATAACCATACAACATCTACAAAATGCCAATACCAGGCTGCTGATTCAAAGCCAAAATGATGTTGTTGTGTTAATTGATATCAGTTTAAACGTACTAAACAAATTAGTAAGGATATAGTACCGATAAATACGTGAAATCCGTGAAATCCTGTGGCCATATAAAAGGTGGAACCATAAATACCATCTGAAAGTCTAAAATCTGCTAATTTATATTCGTAGGCTTGTAAAGATGTAAATATTACAGCCAAAATAATAGTCAAAAATAGACTTAATAATGCTTGAGAACGCAGATTTGCTACGATTGCATGATGAGATCACGTAACTGTACACCCAGACAATAAAAGTATTAAAGTATTTAAAAAGGGAATTTCTCATGGATCAATAACACTTATTCCTTTAGGGGGTCATATTGATCCTATCTCAACTCCAGGTGACAAACTACTGTGAAAAAATGCTCAGAAAAATGCGAAGAAAAATAAAATTTCAGATATGATAAAAAGAATTATTCCGTAACGTAAACCTTGTTGAACAATTCCTGTATGGTGACCTTCAAGTGTTGATTCTCTTATTACATCCCTTCATCAAACAAACATAATAATTAGTAAAGACAAAAAGCTAAGCGACAAAATAAAGCCACCTCTTTTAAAAGCATGCATATACATAACCCCGCTAATCGCGCACGAAAAAGCGGCTAGAGACGCCACGAAAGGTCAAGGACTAGGATCTACTAAATGAAAAGGATGGCGTTGAACAGATTTAGAAATTTGAGACAAAAGAGTCATAATTAATTTATTTTGAATTTTTAGAAATTATTTTTAAGACTTGCTTAATTAAATTCCTGCAAAATTTAATTAATTTTGCAGGAAAAATTCTATTAGGGTAAATTAATACAAGAAAAAGAAACCCTAAAAATATAATTTGAGAAGTTGATAATCTCATTTATTAATGTTATTCACTTAATTTATTTGAGATCCAACCAACATAATATGGTAAAGAAACTGCTTCTACAACAATAGGCATAAATCCGTGGTTTATACCGCAAATTTCACTACACTGACCATAATAAACACCTTCTCTTTTTATAAAAAGAGAAGTTTGATTTAAACGGCCTGGAATTGCATCACATTTAATACCAAGTGAAGGTACTGCTCAACTATGTAAAACATCAGCGGCTGAGACTATTAATCTTATGTGCGTATTAATTGGTACAACCATACGATTATCAACTTCCAGTAATCTAAGTTGACCATCTTGCAAATCTTCTTCTGGAATCATATAACTATCATATATAATAGACTCATTTTCTTCATTTAAGTAATCAGAATATTCATAACTTCAATATCATTGATGACCTAATGTTTTTACTGTAATAGCAGGTGATATTATTTCATCCATTGCGTAAAGTAAAGAAAAAGATGGAACTGCAATAATTAATAAAATAAAAGCTGGTGTTACTGTCCAGACAATTTCAATTAAAGTCCCATGAGATAAAGACGAGGGGGTTTTATTTTGTTGTTGGTTAAAATGTCACAGTGTACGCCCTAACATTCAAGTTACAAATACTGAAATTACACAAATAAAAAACATTAAATCATGGTGAAGATTTACAATCCCTTCCATGATAGGTGTTGCTGGATCTTGAAATCCTAGCTGTCAATTTTCAGCCGCATCGCTTAAACTTTTACTAGGTAAAAGTGTCAGTACAAAAAAAACTATTAATAATTTTATCATATTTATTATTTTACGGTTTCACAAATTAACGGCATTTCCTCAAATGTATGGTATGCTGGCGGCGAAGTTACCATTCACTCTAAACTTGAACTACCTTGTTTTAACGTACCTTCATCAAAATCCCAAGGAGATGCAGCACAAGGATTACTCGAAGTTAAAGAGATAAACACTAAATAAAAAAAGAATAAAGTGCTAAAAGCTGCAATGTATGATCCATACGATGCTATTAAATTTCACCCTGCATATGCATCAGGATAATCTGGAATTCGTCTAGGCATTCCCGCTAATCCTAAAAAGTGCATAGGCATAAAAGTTAAATTTACCCCAAGAAAAGTTGATCAAAAATGAATTTGGCCTAATATCTCAGGATATTGAACACCTGTAATTTTTCCAAATCAATAATAAAAACCAGCAAAAATGGCAAATACTGCTCCCATGGAAAGAACATAATGAAAATGCGCGACAACATAATAAGTATCGTGTAAGCTGATGTCTAATCCTGAGTTAGCTAAAACAATTCCTGTTAAACCTCCTATAGTAAATAAAAAAATAAAACCTATAGTAAATAACATAGGTGTTTTAAAATGAATTGAGCCTTCTCACATTGTAGCTATCCAACTAAATATTTTTATTCCCGTCGGAACTGCAATAATCATAGTAGCAGCTGTAAAATAAGCACGTGTATCCACATCTAAACCAACAGTATACATATGATGAGCTCAAACAATAAAACCGAGTACACCTATAGATACCATTGCATACACCATTCCAATGTATCCAAATACAGGTTTTCTTGAAAAGGTAGAAACTATATGACTAACCATTCCAAATCCTGGTAAAATTAAAATATAAACTTCTGGGTGTCCAAAAAACCAAAATAAATGTTGGTATAAAATAGGATCACCTCCACCAGCTGGGTCAAAAAATGATGTATTAAAATTGCGGTCTGTTAATAGCATTGTGATAGCTCCAGCTAAAACTGGTACAGCTAATAGTAACAAAAATGCAGTTACAAATATGGATCAAACAAATAATGGGATTCGATACATTGTTTGCCCAGGATTACGCATGTTTAAAATGGTTGAAATAAAATTAATTGCTCCTAAGATTGACGAAGCTCCTGAAATGTGCAGACTAAAAATAGCCAAATCTACAGCTCCTCCTGAATGACTTTGAATTGAGCTCAATGGTGGATATACAGTTCAACCTGTACCTACCCCTACTTCTACAATAGCTGAAGTTAAAAGTAAACATAAAGAAGGTGGTAACAACCAAAAAGAAATGTTGTTTAAACGAGGAAAAGCCATATCGGGACTACCGATCATTATAGGTACTAATCAATTACCAAAACCCCCTATTAAAACAGGCATCACCATAAAGAAAATCATTAAAAAAGCGTGAGCGGTAATTAATACGTTGTAAACTTGATGATTTCCTAATAATAAATGATTTCCTGGGTGGGCTAATTCCATTCTAATTAGAATAGACATACAACCTCCTAAAATACCTGAAAATGCTCCAAAAATTAAATATAGAGTTCCAATGTCTTTGTGATTTGTCGAAAAAATTCAACGAAAAATTCAACTGGTAAAGAAAGACGCCATTTTTATTTTATGTTTTTATACTTTTTTAATGTTTGTATTTAGATCGAGAGAGACGGGATTCGAACCCGCAACTTTTAATGCGACAGACTAACACTCAACCTTTGAGTTTCTCCCCCATATGTATGATTAAAATTTAACTAATTGTAGCTTTATTGAAACTCTACTTTGCAAAAATTTGATAATTTCTTTATGAAATTGTTGTGGAAATGAATCAAATTCAAATAATAACGAGCCTTCTCGTACAAATTTACTTTGAGTATATACTAAACCTTTTCCTTTCCCCATTCTTGATTCTAAACTCAATTTTGTTAAGGAATTATTTAACTCAACTAAGTTTCATATTTTATTTTGACTGGTATTTAACTCTGCTTTAAATTTTTTACGTAATGCCCATTGCACTGATTCTCACTTTTCTTTTGTTATACGACCGTAAGAGGTAGCTTTTAATCCACAAGAACCAAAAGTTAAAAAGTTAAATTTTTTTTTGCCTTTAATTTTATATTTGTTATGGGTTTTTTTATAGACTTGCCTCATTTTAATTTTTATAAATTAATCATATCTGCAAATTGCAAACACCAAGTTTGGTGTAAATAATTTTATTATGAAATTCTATGACATTTTTTAAACATACCATAGAAAGAGACCCTACACTTTGTTCATAGGCTTTTGCCATCCTATTTCTAGTGTTTTCAAACCTTCCTGAAATTCTTACTTTAAAACCTATCAGTTTAAGCTCTCGAGGAGCATTTTTTAAGTAAACTATTTTTTTCACCTCTAATTGACGTTTCAAGAATAAAGTTAGATTTGTTATAATTTTTTTTAGGGTTAAATTTCGCTTGAAAAGATAAACTGCATAGATTGCTAACAAATTAGCTGTAAAAACAGATTTGGAAATATAAAATAACTTGATGTTAGCTTCAGCTACATTTATACCTTTTAAAATTAGTTGAATTTCTTCTGTTGAGTTCTTAGAGAAATTATCGTTTGTTTGTAGTATCTTTACATTATGCGTAAAATCAATACAATTACTGGCATATTTCAACGTTAAGTAATTTTGAGAAAATAGCCCTGTATTTCTGAGTTCAGGATGTTGATTAAGAAAATAGCTGAACAAAAATTGTTTTTTTACAAAATTGGTATAAATTTTATGATTTCTACCGTAATTCTGTACGATTGAGTCTCAAACTTGATTAACGCCAAGTCTAAGTCCAGTAGGATTAGTTTTTTGAGCCATTTATATTGGTTAAGTTAAGTTTAAAGTTTTGAATAAATTCGTATTTATAAATTAAATTTATTACTAAACTTACATTTTATAATCGATCAATCTAATTTTCGTTTAGATGATTCTTGAAAAATTTAAAAACAATTTTCGTACTAATTGATTCTTTCAGTACTTATATTTAATTAACTTGGCTATTAGACATTGCTATAGGTATAACAATCAAATTCACTAGAGGTTAATTTACTTCGATCCTCTCGTACTAGAAGTAAGTTTTTTATTTTTCCTACTTACAGTAGATAGGGACCGAACTGTCTCACGACGTTCTGAACCCAACTCACGTACCTTTTTAACTAGCGAACAACTAGACCCTTGAAATCTTTTTCGATCTCAGGATAAGATGAGTCGACATCGAGGTATCAAACCGTGACGTCAATACGAACTTTTAGTCACGATGAATCTGTTATCCCTAGAGTTCCTTTTATCTGTTGAGCGGTATTAATTCCACACTTAAATACCGGATCACTATGACTGACTTTCGTCCCAATTTGATTTATGAATCTAATTGTCAAGCAAAATTACCATTGTATTTAATTTACCATTGTACACCTCCGTTACATTTTAGGAGGTACTCATCCCAAGTAAACTCTCTTTTTTGCACTATTTTAAATAATAATTTAATAAGTAAATTATTTGTTAGAGAGTGGTGTTTCATTTTAGTTAATTACCTCCACTTACGCTACACAATAAAAATAATTTTACAATACAAAATTAGAGTAAAGGATCTAGGGTCTTTCCGTCTTACTGCAAGGAACCTGCATTTTCACAGGTTTTGTAATTTCGCCGGGTTTATATTGGAGACAGTAAAGCAATCGTTAAGCCATTCATGCAGGACGGAACTTACCCGTCAAGGAATTTCGCTACCTAAGGATTCTTATAGTTAGAACCGCCGTTTACTCAGAATTCAAATTTGAGCTTTAACTCATTTTTTTCTTTTTTAAGCACCGGGCAGACATCAGACTCTATACTTTTTTATAAATTTGCAGAGTCCTGTGGTTTTGTTAACCAGTCGTTGCTTTTTATTTTGTGCCACCTTATAAATTATAAGGTTCTCTTTATTGCGAGCGTACAGAGTTAATTTGCCGAGTTCCTTCAATATAATTTGCCCGTTCATTTTAATTTTTTTAATCAGTTTACCAGTGTCGGTTTAAGTACGGTCTTATATTATAATTTTTTCTTGAAAAATTAAGATTTTAATAATACTTCCTTACTATTTCAATTATAAAATTTCAGTTTTTTTCACACATTTAAATGCATATAAATGGTTTTACTAAAATAAATTCCTATCAAATTTAGCTTTCGCCTAGTTTTTAAGGGCCGACTAACTTAATGTTTCTGAATTTTCATTAAAAACCTTCAACATAAAATGATCTTGATTTAGACAAGATTTACGCTACTCATATCAGCATTCGCTTTTCTGAATTTTATTTTTATTTTTTCAAATAAGTTTAAATTACAGAATGTTCCACTACCATTAATTTCAGTTATATGTATTAATCCATTACATCGATATATAACTTATAGTCTCCATTATTTTCAATTTTAAGAAAAGGATAACGAGCTAAAACGCTTTCTCTAATGGGGAGCTGCTTCTAAGCATACCTTAAATTATTTGCAATTTCTTAAAATCTTTTTTCTCTAAGTTATAATTTTAAGATCTTAGTATATGGGCTGGATTGTTTTCCTTTCGTCTCTTAAACCTTATCGCTTAAAGACTGGCTATGATTTAATTATTAAATTTCAATTCGGAGTTATATTAAATTCAGTAAGTTTTTATACCCCATCCTTTAATTAATTTACTCTAACTTTAATTTATTTAAATCATGTAGTACTAAAATACTTTTCGTGGAAAACCGGCTATCTCCAAGTTTGATTGATCTTTCACCCCTAACCACAAATCATCTCCATATTTTGCTACATATGTGAGTACAGCCCTCCAATTTAATTTAATAAACTTTCAGCTTGTTTATGGTTAGATCACTTGGTTTCAGGTCTAATACACATTACTCTGCGCTTAATTTAATAAAATTTATACTTGCAATATGTATTAACTTGCTGATTCATTATGCAAAAGGCAACTCGTGGTTTTATTAAACTCCGAACTATATAAAATATTCAATTAATTAATTCCTAACGGATGTTTTAGTCTTTCTTTCACAATACTCATTCACTATCGGTTAAAAGTTTTGTAAGTTTTAGAAGGTGGTTCTCCTTGTGTTCACGCAATAAAATTCGCGCTACTTTTGTTAATAATAAAACTTTACTACAGGATTAATACCTTTTATAATATTACAATTTCATAAAGCAATTACTTTAACTTCTTTTGCTTTCATTCACCAATACTCGCAAATTCTCGTTTGATTTTTAAAATGTTACTAAGATGATTCAATTCACATTTTTTAGTTTATAATAAATTTTGAGTTTTCTCTCAGGAAATTTACAGATCGCAAGCCTAAGCCTCCTTGTAATTTTCGTTGTGTAACGTCCTAAAACTTTTACCAAGACTTTCATTGAATACTCTTTTATTGAACTTTAAAGTCCCTTAACCAATT